AAAATCCTTTCTTTCTTGTTTCTATTGAGTCATAAACCGACCTAGGTAAATCCATGAGTTCGATTCTATTATTTTTTCCTCTTTTATTCTGAATAACTATCTGAATCTTGAATTGTCTTATGACTCATCACTCAACTCAGATGAATTTTTTGAAAGAACTATGCTTTGAACAAATGATCCCCGCTCCCATCACCAGTTGCTCCTCCTATCTACACCCGCTCCACCAACTAATCTTATTTTTGGATCTTGTTTGTGATATTGAGAAAAGATCAATCAATAAATATCTCTATGGATTCTTCCAACTTATTTCTATTCTATAGTATATTAAACGACTACAGTACCCTATATAATTTATATGATATGACTTTTCAATTTTAATTCATTTTTTTTATTTTATTGTCTTCTTTCTCTTTTATATTTCCTTCAGATGAATCGAAAACTACAAAGTATAATATATTTTTGAATGGTTCGAGCCAAAAAATGGACTATTTGCTTATTTACTTTACCTTGTTGTTGTCAGAAAAAGAGGGAAAATAAGGAATTTTCCCCCTGTCTCTAAATGAAATATGATATGCAATATAAAATAGTAAATTAAATACTATATACTATATAGTGGACTGGAAATTCAAATATCTTTCTATTTCTAGTATCCGTTCTCGTTATCCATCCCATTGTCGAAACAAAAATAGAGGATGCATCAATATGTAAATATTTGGTACATAAAGCCACGACCCGATCTATCTATATTTATAACTATAGATAGATAAAAAAAATCTATATATAAGCAACCGATCCTTTTTTTTTTGAATCAAAGAAAGATATTCAAAAATAGACGTCTCTTATTTTGTGACTCAGAATAAACGTTTCGCGTGGAGGAGTGGAGGAACGGAATAATAATTTATTCTTATGGAGGATCCAAAAAAGATTGAATCGGAAATATCGACAAATTCTAAATTCTTGCGACGTAGTCTAAAGGAAATAAAAAAAAAAATTTCGAGGCTACAATTCTATCTCTATCAAATTTGAATATCAGAATAGCTGATATAGTCATGATTCAATAGGTCAGGTCCACTTACCTTTTTTATTTCTTATATTTATGATGGATTTGATTGGAATAACGGAAAAGTAGGAATATTTGGCGATTCATAATTGGGGTTGAGTAGGTAGAATATCTATGTCCTCGAACCAAAAATATGGAATAATGAAACCTGAGTTGAGTAAGAATATAGCCTGTAGTGACATAGTTGTCTTCCCAATAAGCGGGGTGATTTATCATTATAATGAACACTTTATAATCACTATACTATCTCATTATATTTATAATGATAATTAGTTAATTAACTCATTCTAATAAAAAAAATATCCCTATTATCCACTAAAAAATGAAGATTGAAACTAGAGTTTTGTGGAAAAAGCCCCTTATCGGATTTGAACCGATGACTTACGCCTTACCATGGCGTTACTCTACCGCTGAGTTAAAAGGGCCTATTTTATTCCATTCCTGAATGAGACAATGTGAAGACATATACATATATTATATACCTACATATTACATTACATAGGTGCATACAGTAGGCTCATAGTGTCTCATTTGGGAATATCTTTTTTTTTTTTTAGTTAATCTAGGCTAAAACCTAATTACTTTTTTTTTTTCTTTTATTGACCCCTATCACAACGAGATTCGTTTGATTAATACACAAATTGAAATAGATCCAAGATATTTGATATGTGATCAAATCATGTAATGTATGGACTGAAAAGATTCAACTCGTACCTGAAATCCAAGCTCTGCTCTTAGAAAAAAAGAAACTTTCTATCGTTTCTTAATTTCCTAGCTGTAAGATAGGAATATCGCATCTTAACAATGCGTGAATCGATGCGTGAAGGTTGAAGAATGGCTTTTCTGTCGGACAAATCACTAGCGATCCTATACTTCATTAATTATTAATTATAACACATTATAATTATTTCCTATATAATGGAATGTTTATCCATTCTAATGATATAGAATCTATATATAGAAATAGAATATAGAATTTTTTTCATTCATGAACCATGAATGAAAAAATATTCTATCGGAATCGCGAAAGGAAAGGTGGAAAACTTATTCGTATTTAGTCACACCATTACATTATATTGACAATTACAAAAAACTATTCATACTATGAGTATATATAGTATGATGTCGGTTGGGCATCGCAGATATGCCCCCATCGTCTAGTGGTTCAGGACATCTCTCTTTCAAGGAGGCAGCGGGGATTCGACTTCCCCTGGGGGTAGGGTACTACGAAAGGAGGTTGATCATGTATTATCAATAAGTCTAGACTTGATTCTTCCTGGGTCGATGCCCGAGTGGTTAATGGGGACGGACTGTAAATTCGTTGGCAATATGTCTACGCTGGTTCAAATCCAGCTCGGCCCAAGAATTCACCGATCCATCATGAGATTACATAATATAAGAAATTTGTCCGCCGGAAACGTCTGGTTAATTTTATATCCTATTTGTTTTTTTCCGATATATTCTTCATTTTATGAATTATCTGGATTCATATCAAAATCCGAAAATATAGGACAAGAATTAACAAGTCAAAATATTTTTTGGAAAGATTTCGTATCAATCGATTTAACACGATTTGACAATAGGATTTCTAGTAATCCGTGTCGTTCTCACTAAAGTCCATATCTATGTGGATATTAATATACCAATCACTCCTTTCTCTGTTACAATACGACAATTCTAAATTAAACTAGTCTTAATCAAATCATTAATAATATGTATGCTGTATACCTTATTTCTCTGGGATTGTAGTTCAATCGGTCAGAGCACCGCCCTGTCAAGGCGGAAGCTGCGGGTTCGAGCCCCGTCAGTCCCGACCTAGTATCCGATGACTCCATCAATTCATTTTTTTATTTTCTGTCAAGGGGCATAGAGTGGGATCTAATTCCCATAGGGTCCTTTTTTTTTCCGTTTCGAATTTTTTATTGAGAAAATACAATGCGACAATTTCAATTACTTCAATTAGTACCGAGGGGGATAGGCATATTGAATTGGTACAATTGTGGGTAGCACCCTATTTAGTTAGGATTAAAAGAAATCCTTGTCTGGTTTTTTTCGATTGCTCCTGACCCGTGGAAGGGAATCGAATACTTATATATATACTTTCACTAGAGCATATACACAAATTTTGATTCGTTTATTGTACGATAAAAAATGCACTTTTCACATAGTTACCTCGATAAAATACTTTTTTTTCATATTAAAGCCTCTTTCTAGCTCCAATTTTTGATAACTTAAATTACTAATAGGAAACAATCTATTTATATCATTCAAACTACATACTTCATTTTGGATATATGTGTCCCAGGGCCGGTTCAAGGAAAGAAAGGAATATTTAAATTAAGTAATTAAGAAAAGGAAGAGCAAACAAAGAAAAGATAGACCCTCTCTTCTCTTAGTGAGGGAATGAGTAATCTTTTTTTATTTCCGGGGAAGGTCCTATCGAAGAAAGAACAAACTAAAAAAAAAGAGTTCATTTTTTATTTTTTAATTTATCAAAATATTCGATCTTTTCTTCTTATTTTTTCCATTTTACTTCTACTATTTGGGTTCGGTTTTTGACCAATGGAAGCGGAAGATGGGCCAGATGATCCTTTATTATATTATATATATGATTCTATAAATAAGACGGTAGGTTATAGAAAATAACGAATGGATAAAATAAAGAATAATAATTCAATGAGATTCTAAATTGGATCAGGAATTCCATTTTAGGTTTTTATTCCGTATGGATAAAAGATCTTCCTATGTTATACTATTCCATTCTCGATGATGAATAGATTTGATAGCTCAGATATTGTTATTCAATGATATTGATCCGATTCAATATCATCGGGATGTATTTCTCCCATTGAATTTACAGGATAAAGATTTAGAATCTCTATGGGATCAGATCCCGAGTTATTAATTATGAAGTAAAAAAACGATGAAATTATGGAAGTAAATATTCTCGCATTTATTGCTACTGCACTGTTCATTCTAGTTCCTACTGCTTTTTTACTTATCATTTACGTAAAAACGGTCAGTCAAAACGATTAATTTGAATCAAGCTTGACTTCTTAGTTCTTATCAATAATGGAAGAAATGAAAGGGATTCAAATTCCACGTCTTAAATAAAATGAGCGAATTAAAATCAGACGTATATGAGATTTGATAGTATGGTAGAAAGGAATATAGGAACCTTTCTACCATACTATCTATTAGTGTATAATTCTACTATACATTATTATATAAAATAATAAAGTTGGACTGTATAAAGAAAGATGGCTTAATGTAGATCACTCCGTAATCTGTATATTGATATATGTACATATAACTCCTATATGTGTAATATACATAGTACCCCAATTCGAGTTCTTTACTTTGGTACATCCATTTGGTTTAGACCGATTTCGATCAATATGATATAATTGAATGCCCACCTTTACTCTTATCTTATAAAATACGTATCTACATAATAACAGATCGACTTCCTCTTTGAACAGTAAAGCGAGAAACAAATAAAAAGGGGTCGGTTGCTCCTCATTGTAATATTTATATATAATTCTGTTAAGAGCTAGTTCATCTAAATACTCTATTTCAATTTGGTTGGAAAAAATTGCATATCATGCGTATTCCGTTTAGTTTCAAAATACGAAGATGGGAATCATTTAATTTAACTATTTGTTTTGTTTGATTGAAAGGTTATTCGTCATCTATTACATTACTTTACTGGATTCCAGTCGAATTTAAAAATGAAGATATTTGAAAGAAAAACGCTTTGCAGAAGGATTATGAAACTATTAATACAGTTTGATTACTCAACTCAATTCAATTAGTAATTACCCTAGCCCTAGAGTCCACTTCTTCCCCATACTACAAGTGAAAGGGAAAATGTAAAGACTACCATTAAAGCAGCCCAAGCAAGACTTACTATATCCATGTGAATTATGCCCCCGAATAT